AAGACGCAAGGTAGGTTATAGAAAAAACAAGGAAACGGATGATAAATAAAGGAATTTTGGATTGATTGAGTCAGGAATCTAAATTGGGATTCGGTATGGATAAAAGAACTTCCTATGTTATACTAGTCAAGTCTTGACGACGGGTTGATTTGATAGATCAGATATTGTTATTCATGATATTGATCCGATTCAAGATCATCGAGAGGTAATTCATTCATTGAATTTACAGCCGAAAGATTTATCATCTCTAGGGGATTAAATCCCGAGTTATTGCGAAGTAAAAAAACCGATGAGATTATGGAAGTCAATATTCTTGCATTTATTGCTACTGCACTATTTATTCTAGTTCCTACCGCCTTTCTGCTTATCATTTATGTAAAAACAGTCAGCCAAAATGATTAATTCAAATGATTCATTCAAATGAATTTTCAAATGAATTGGAATGAAACTTTACTTCTGAGTTCTTATCAAAAATTGACGAAGTCAAATGAAAAGTTCACGTCTTAACTTAAATGAAATGAGCAAACTCTAATCAGCAGTTTTCTAAGAGATCGATAGTATGGTAGAAAGATGCATCTTTCTACCATACTATCTCTTTCTTAGTCTATAAACTTAGTCTATAAAGTTGTAATCTAGAATAAAGATAAAGGCTTAAGTTTCTATAGATTAATCTACAATATTCTCTTTCTATCATACATATCATATATGTGTATATTAATTCCATATATTGTATGTAATTGACATAACACCCAATTTGCTACATCTATTTGTTCCGATCAATCTGAAATAATTCTTATCTTAGTATTCTAAATTCCTTCCTTTTTCCTAATAAGGAAGGGGAAACTTTGCCTATTTTTAAGGCCCAAACCATGATATGAAATCGGTCGATAAAGCATAAATCGCCTTTCTCAAATTAGAAACCAAAGGGTAAATACCCATGACTCGCCCGAGCCAAGATCTTATTATTGCCTAGTCTCTCGTTAGACAACCACGATCTCTATATCATTTCTCATAGAAAGTGCGTATACACGTAACAAAACGACTTCTTCTTTGAAGAGTAAAAAGGGAAAGAAAGAAATAAAAAAAAGGGTCCGGTCTTCCTCAGTATCCATCTAGAAAGATAGTAAGAGCCTATTCCCGTCGATTGAAATAGAAATTTTCGGAAGAATTTGAGGTTGGAATCAATTTTCAATCATTTGAATGCCTTTCTTTTCCAAATACAATACAAAGGCAGGAATCGACGAAATATCTCTTTAATTGAAAGAGTATGATTCATATCATAGATTACTCGATTGGAGTCCAATGAGATTCCAAATTCAGAGATTTTGATTTTAAATAGTTTCAAATGCGTTGAAGAACGATCTATAAAACAATTGATACGATTTGATTCCTGAACTCAATTAGTAGTACTTCTAGAGCCCACTTCTTCCCCACACTACGAGTGAAAGGGAAAATGTAAAGACTACCATTAAAGCAGCCCAAGCGAGACTTACTATATCCATGTGCATTATGTCCCCTATCTCTATAAATACGAAGGAATTATTCCATTATTCCTCACTAATAATAGTGGAATCAATGGCGCAGAGTCAAAAAGGGGTTCTGACCGAACACTATTGAGAAAGCAATCCAATAAATCGATTATGATTTCGAATCAGGAAAGATTAAAAACACAAGCAAAATACAAAGAAGAAGAGATTTCTCGTTTTTTGGTAATCAGGCGACACCCGGATTTGAACTGGGGAAAAAGGATTTGCAGTCCCCCGCCTTACCACTCGGCCATGCCGCCAAAATGATACAAAATAGATCAAAATTTCCCGGATTAGTGAATTTTTATTGTACTTGCATTTTGACTTCTGTTTTCCTTAATCCTTTTCTTACAAACCCCCTTTTGGTTGGATTTGATCCACCCCTTCAATTTATTGTATAGTATCTGAAAATACACATTTGATTTCTCAACTTCAATTATAACAAAACATATGAGTCTATGTAAACCCCAGAACCTAAATTGTTACACGGATATCTACTATTTAGATATGTTGTCGATAGGGAATTATCATAAAATTATCCTACTTCATGCATTGAATAGAAATTCTCTTTTGATAGAGCACGGCCGGTGCTGTTCCGAATAGAACCGGCAATAAAAGAGAAGTCGGATATTATAGCTATCTGGATACGTGTTTAATAAATGCAACCCTTCTTATATTATACAATACACTTCAAATTGTATTCTACTCAAAAATAAGGAAAGTACAAATATCTCTCTTCTCTTTGAATCGTTTTTTGAACAACGAAATTCCTAAGCTGAGGTGGTTAAGTGCTAAAAAATGGATTCTATCTTATTTTTTTTCTTTGTCTCCCAAATCTTTATCTTTTTATTTTTCTCAAATTCGAATATGTAATATCATAATAATCATAATAATGGTATAATTTGAATCCTTTGTTTTGTTTTGCGATTCTATACAAAACCCTATGACCTTAATAAGTCTAAGTGACAGAATTC